GGGAGGTATAATATCAATCACTTGGCGTCCATCCGATGTATCGACTATTGATATTTCATATCCCCCTTTTTCTTTACGTAGTATTTTTCTTACTATACCTGTTGACGTAGCATTATAGACCGTATTGTTACTCTTACTACCATCAGGATAGATCTGTCCCCTTCCTCGGTTTCCCCCTACATATATGGGATATTTTAAGAAATGAACGTCTTTCTTCGTAGCAGGATCGGGGGAAAGAATGGGAAAGACGATTTCACTATATTTCTGACCGGGAACAGGGCCTATCACAAGAATATTTTTTTTATCGGGACGATAACTCTGAAAAGAGAGATTTCCTATCTTTTCTTTCAACTCAGGAGAAATACGGTCGGGCGGCGCTAATTCGAATCCCTCGGGCAAAATAAGAACAGCACCCACATTTAACCCTCCCTTTTTCCCATTAGCAAGAACTTGTTTCAGTTGCATATCATAAGGAATTCGAAGAACTGCTTCAAATACAGTATCGGGAAGCACAGCTTGGGGAACTTCAATATCCACGGGCTTATTAGCTAAATGGCAATTGGCACATACAATTCGTCCGGTTGCTTCTCGTGGGTTTTCATAACCCTGCTGCGCAAAAATGGGATATGCATTTGAAATAGATGTCCGAGTTATTACATATATCATGATCGATACAGAAATAGATCGAATCATCTGTTCCTTTACCCAAGAAAAAGTATTTCTATTTTCCATGTCCAATCGCAGATCCCAGAATTTCTACAATAAATTAGATAGGTAGCTAAGCTAATCTAGTTCCCTATACACGAGTCTGTTGTCATTCTACTGCAACAGTTGTACTGGAATGATGAATACCTTGAGCAGGTAGAAATAGAAAGAATTTTGCTAAAAAGGAAAAGGGCTTTCTTTCTAAAAGAAGAAAGATGCTAATTTGATTAATATCAGGAGATCAAATGAGTTTATGCTTCACTAATTGAATGATAAATGACTACAAGCGAAGGAGATAGACGGTTTAAATAAAAAAAGACCCAAAATTTCAAACATGTATCTAGAATCACTGGAAAACTACAAACAAAAATAGTGAAAATTAGCTCGTTAGGAGCCCATCCAAGATCATTGTAGACCCAACGAATTAGTAGTTCCCAACCGCGGGTGGAGTGAAATCCAACAAAAAAATCAGTAACTAAAAGAATACTAAAAGCTTTTATTGAGTCATTTAAGTTATAGAAGAATTCCTGAACCCAAGAATTCAAAATGACAAGTTCCTCTTTACCCAGAAAAAAAGAACCACTTAGAATAGCCAAACAGATTATATTTGTCGAGAAATGCAAAATGATATGGAGATGATCCTCATTATCTATTTTGGCCAATTGTATTATTTCCTTGTGTATTCCTATAGGAGGTTTTTGTACATGTGTCTTCGGTTTCTCTTTTATCATTTCGTCCAAGAGAAAAAGTTCTTCTAATTCTATGAATCTTTCTAGAACCTTTTTCTCTTGAATATCAGTTAAGAGAGTTTCGGATTGCCTGGTATTCCACCAATTCTTAATCCAAAGTTCCAGACATTTGTTAAAAGAGAAAGAGACCCCCCAGGGCAAAAGTACGATAAATACAAGATATAGGAAAGAAGGCAATGCTTTCTTTTTTTTCATTTTTGATCTGTAAATTGAGTTGTTAATGAATCCGCTCCATTCGCTGACTCTATTTCATTCGCTGACTCTATATGATATTTCTTTTTCTTTGAAGCAAAAATTCTATAACAAGGTTTGAGACCTTGTATATATTTCTCTTTTTTGTATACTAGTGGAATTTCATTGCATTGGGTTCTTTCTTAGATCTAGATGGAGTGGAATAGAGAAATAGAATAAAAAAAAGCGCTTTCGGATGAAAATGGAAGAATATTATGCCATCACTTGGACAAAACAAATTAGAAGCAATTTTCTCTTATCCTCGTTTGTTCCTTCCTTTAGATAAATACTCGAAAATTCCCTTACAATAACGAATCCAATTTCGAAGGGACCTCCTCCCCGTGTTGAGAAAATCTTCTTCCAATTCGTCCTCATTCAATTCATTTCAAAAAAATGCAATCGGTACTCAAAATACTTCAATTGGTACACGCAAGAAATAGGCCAATTCGGCAGCTTTTTGTTCTATTTCTCGTGGAGTAAAAAACTTCTCATCAGTACGAGTCAAGGGAATGACCCCCTGGCCCCGGATTTCCATATAAAGGATACGACGAGGATAAAGACCCTCTTTAACCTGAATTCTAATTGATTGGATATCCCGCATAAGGAATCGAAGGAAGACGCGACGTTTTATTCCAGGGAATCCCCAACGAAAAATGCACACTATTCCCTCTTTTCTATCGAATCGGTCATAACCACTGCCTACATTCCACAAAATAGTGCACCACAAGTAGGAGCTAATGAATAGGCCCGCGATTCCGTAGAAAGACATCACGACCCCCTGTGGAAAAAAAAGAATTTGTTGAGATGGAAGTACAGATATCATATTCTTACCAAGATAACTGGAAGCCCCAACCGATAAGAATCCTAGTGAACCTAGAAAAAGAATACAGGCCCAGAAAAAATTACCTCTTTTTCGAGAACCTTTTAGAAGTTCTATCCATATGTGTTCTGATCGCCAATTCATATTAGATATACTAAATCCAGCAGCGGTCGATTGAAATTGAGAGAATAAGCTAAATGATTTTGACTTTACTTTTTTTGATTCTGAAATCGCCTTCAGCAACGAGTACTCCTGTGAAATAATTGGTTAGATACATTGACTTTCTATTCAAAAAATATTCGTTGATCCACTTAAAATAAAACTCGCTATACCCGGCTCCGCATATGCATGCATTTATGCTCGTAGCCTATATCCGCATCCATAGCCGTTTTTCGTTTGTGTGTAGAAAGAACCACATACCCTACCATATTACTTACACTAAAAAATATCTGTATTATGATCCTGCGTGGAAATACATTGAGAAAATTCGCCCCCGTCGGTTCTAGACAATCTTATTTTTCTGCACATAAAGAAATAAAGAAGCCATTGCAATTGCCGGAAATACTAAGCCTACTAAAGGCACGAAAATAGAAGGTAAGTTAAAATCCGTCATAGAATAGGTGTCTCAATTCAAATTTACTATTTCTATCTATTCGAAAAATATCTTAAGATTCTTATAATATAATTAAGTATATCTATTATAAGGAATATTGACTATTGTATTTTTTAGTTTGCAAAATAAAGATTTTTTATAGAATACTTTAGTATTCTATAAAAAAAAATGAATGGAATGGATAATAAGAAAATTGCAAAAAAAGAGAACTAATTAAAAATTCAAAAGATTTGATTTTTCTTTTCCCGTCCTCACGGCCTTTCTATCCTTCTAATCGAACTTGAAATTGGATTCAAAAGAAAGCGATTGTGAAAATGAAATACCTCTTTCAGAATACCCTTTAAAAAAGGTCTCAGTACGACTTTTAGTCGAATGCGCCCATTTCGAATCCTAAATAAGTTTCGTCTACCTACTTCCACATGCAATACTTCTTCAACCACTCTCGGACCCCTACAAACGCAAGATGCGCGTCAGGTTTTGAAATAAGGATATCCCCCAGCCCCAGTATACCGAAACTCGCTCTTATCCTATCCCACCGGTTGTAAGGATTCATACATAGGGCTTTTTAGTTGATTGATAGTGCCATAAAGTTGAAGCTTTTTTAGACTTTTTTATTAAGCTGTAATTTCCTTCCTGCATACGCGGTCCTCTATTCTCTAGAAGCTCATACAATAATGCGCGGTAAAGGCGGAAAAATAGCATACTCAATCAAAATCAAAGGGCAAATTCTCTTACTTACTACAGATCTCATACTACCCCCTTAGACTTTTTAAGGCGATATACCACCCAAAGGGTATGAAAATGCCGGGTGGAGTTAGCTTTTCGATGAAGACCCGTCCCGTGCAGCGAAGTCCTATTAGTAAGACCCCGCGCAAGACGCAAGAATGGATTATAGAAGAATATTATTCCGAATACTCCTCCGGACGCGTATAGTAGCATTTCGATTCCTAATCTTTTTTCATTGATTCTTTCCCAATACAATAAATAAATACAAATATAGTATTTATTTATTGTATTATACCTTTATATATTCTAAATATATAGAATAGAGGAATCTCTATTTGTCAAGTCTCATGATCGTATCAAGATCCATTTTTATTCGGCTCAATCTTAAAAAAAAAAGATTGAGCCGAGTTTAATTGCAATCAATTAGAAGAATAAAGAAGAATTAATGCATTTTGTAACTGATTTTTTCTCTTTCTATTTCGCTTCTTTTTTATTTAGACCTTCTTTATATCTAGTTTTATCTACTTATCTAGTTTATCTACCGGCTCGAACTCGAATTTGATCGCCTTCCATACTTCACAAGCTGCGGCTAGTTCAGGACTCCATTTGCAAGCTGCTCGGATAATTTCATTACCTTCACGAGCAAGATCGCGTCCTTCATTACGAGCTTGTACACAAGCTTCTAAAGCCACCCGATTAGCTGCTGCACCAGGTGCATTTCCCCAAGGATGTCCTAAAGTTCCTCCACCAAATTGTAATACAGAATCATCTCCAAAGATTTCGGTCAGAGCTGGCATATGCCAAACATGAATACCCCCTGAAGCCACCGGTATAACACCTGGCATGGATACCCAGTCCTGAGTGAAAAAGATACCGCGAGCACGATCTTTTTCAATAAAATCATCGCGCAATAAATCAACAAAACCTAAAGTCATTTCGCGTTCCCCTTCTAACTTACCTACTACTGTACCGGCGTGGATATGATCTCCCCCAGACATACGCAATGCTTTAGCTAATACACGAAAATGCATACCATGATTTTTCTGTCTATCAATAACTGCATGCATTGCCCGGTGAATGTGAAGAAGTAGGCCATTGTCGCGGCAATAATGAGCCAAACTAGTATTTGCAGTGAATCCCCCAGTTAAGTAGTCATGCATTACAATAGGAGCCCCTAATTCCCTCGCAAATACAGCTCTCTTAATCATTTCTTCGCATGTACCTGCAGTCGCATTCAAGTAATGCCCCTTGATTTCACCGGTTTCGGCCTGTGCTTTATAAAGAGCTTCGGCACAAAAGACAAAACGGTCCCTCCAGCGCATAAATGGTTGTGAGTTTACGTTTTCATCATCTTTGGTAAAATCAAGTCCACCGCGTAGACACTCATAACACGCTCTACCATAATTTTTTGCGGATAATCCCAATTTTGGTTTAATAGTACATCCCAAAAAAGGACGGCCGTACTTGTTCAACTTATCCCTTTCAACTTGGATACCATGAGGCGGACCTAGGAAAGTTTTTGAATAAGTAGTGGGAATTCGCAGATCCTCCAGACGTAGAGCGCGTAGGGCTTTGAAACCAAATACGTTACCCACAATGGAAGTAAACATGTTAGTAACAGAACCCTCTTCAAATAGGTCTAATGGATAAGCTACATAAGCGATATATTGATTTTCCTCCCCAACAACGGGCTCGATGTGATAGCATCGTCCTTTGTAACGATCAAGACTGGTAAGTCCATCAGTCCAAACAGTTGTCCATGTACCAGTAGAAGATTCGGCAGCTACTGCAGCCCCTGCTTCTTCGGGCGGAACCCCCGGCTGAGGAGTTACTCGGAATGCTGCCAAGATATCAGTATCCTTGGTTTCATACTCCGGGGTGTAGTAAGTCAATTTATAATCCTTAACACCAGCTTTAAATCCAACACTTGCTTTAGTTTCTGTTTGTGGTGACATAAGTCCCTCCCTACAACTCATGAATTAAGAATTCTCACAACGACAGGGTCTACTCGATATGGATTAGGCGTAAATGAAACCTTTGCAAAAATCTTTTAAAACAAAAAGGATATTCAATTAATATCAACTCATTAAAGAAAATGGAGGGCATGCTTAAGTTAATGAATATGTTTCATTCATATATAATGCGTACACCCTGTGTATGTTCTATCCTATAGGAATTCTACTATAGGAATTCGATAGGAATTGAGTTGTTGTTATGGTAAGTTAACATGGTTCATTATTAAACCATGGATTTGATTCACCAAATCCATCATTATTGTATACTCTTTGATAGATATAGCGCAACCCAAATCAATCCCTAATCCTTATTTTACAAGTTCTTAATAGGCCCCTTTCTTATTTTGAATGTAAATACCTAAATACTAAGAAAATTCTCTGTTGACAGCAATCTATGCTTCACAGTAGTATATATTTTGTATATCGAAGTCCTAGATAGGAAAGTAGAGTAGGGACAGATCCTCCACAAAAGGCGAAATGTATATGAAAAAAAGATTGATTGAACTTTCCAACGGACTCATTCCATGAGTAAATGATTGAATGGGATTCGCTTGGGCAACGAAATCAAGTCCTGGTCCCCTTTTCTCTCTTATTGAATTAACTAATTCATTTCCTTTTGACTTTCGGATTTTTGGCTCTTTTTTTGGATTTGATTTGGCATTATTCAACAAGAAAAAAAGCAAAATTTCGACAAATTCCTTTTTTTTTGAAAATTATGTGATAATTATGAGAACCAATCCTACTACTTCTCGTCCCGGGGTTTCCACAATTGAGGAAAAAAGCACAGGGCGTATCGATCAAATTATTGGGCCCGTGCTGGATATCACTTTTCCCCCAGGCAAGTTACCTTATATTTATAACGCTTTGGTAGTCAAGAGTAGAGACACTGCCGGTAAGCAAATTAATGTGACTTGTGAGGTACAACAATTATTGGGAAATAATCGAGTTAGAGCTGTAGCTATGAGTGCTACAGACGGGTTGATGAGAGGAATGGAAGTGATTGACACGGGAGCTCCTCTCAGTGTTCCAGTCGGTGGAGCTACTCTCGGACGAATTTTCAACGTTCTTGGGGAACCTATTGACAATTTGGGTCCTGTAGATACTAGTGCAACATTCCCTATTCATAGATCTGCGCCTGCCTTTATCGAGTTAGATACGAAATTATCCATCTTTGAAACAGGTATTAAGGTGGTCGATCTTTTAGCTCCTTATCGACGTGGGGGAAAAATCGGACTATTTGGGGGGGCTGGAGTAGGGAAAACAGTACTCATCATGGAATTAATCAACAACATTGCTAAAGCTCATGGAGGCGTATCCGTATTTGGCGGAGTAGGGGAACGGACTCGTGAAGGAAATGATCTTTATATGGAAATGAAGGAATCCGGAGTAATTAATGAAAAAAATATTGAGGAATCAAAGGTAGCTCTAGTCTATGGCCAAATGAATGAACCGCCGGGAGCTCGTATGAGAGTTGGTTTAACTGCCCTAACTATGGCAGAATATTTCCGAGATGTTAATAAGCAAGACGTGCTTCTATTCATCGATAATATCTTTCGTTTTGTTCAAGCAGGATCGGAGGTATCCGCTTTATTAGGGAGAATGCCCTCCGCAGTGGGTTATCAACCTACTCTTAGTACAGAAATGGGTTCTTTGCAAGAAAGAATTACTTCTACCAAAAAGGGATCTATAACTTCGATCCAAGCGGTTTATGTACCTGCGGACGATTTGACCGACCCTGCTCCTGCCACAACATTTGCACATTTGGATGCTACTACCGTACTTTCCAGAGGATTAGCTTCCAAGGGTATTTATCCAGCAGTAGATCCTTTAGATTCAACCTCAACTATGTTACAGCCTCGGATCGTTGGCAACGAACATTATGAAACTGCGCAAAGAGTTAAGCAAACTTTACAACGTTACAAAGAACTTCAGGACATTATCGCAATTCTTGGGTTGGATGAATTATCGGAGGAGGATCGTTTAACTGTAGCAAGAGCACGAAAAATTGAACGTTTCTTATCACAACCGTTCTTTGTGGCAGAAGTTTTTACCGGTTCTGCAGGAAAGTATGTTGGTCTTGCAGAAACAATTAGGGGATTTCAACTAATCCTTTCCGGAGAATTAGACGGCCTACCCGAACAGGCTTTTTATTTGGTGGGTAACATCGATGAAGCTAGCACGAAAGCTATAAACTTAGAAGAGGAGAACAAATTGAAGAAATGAAATTAAATCTTTATGTACTAACTCCTAAGCGAATTATTTGGGATTGTGAAGTGAAAGAAATCATTTTATCTACTAATAGTGGCCAAATTGGCGTATTACCAAACCACGCCCCCATTAACACAGCTGTAGATATGGGTCCTTTGAGAATACGCCTCCTCAACGACCAATGGTTAACGGCGGTTCTGTGGAGCGGTTTTGCGAGAATAGTTAATAATGAGATCATCATTTTAGGAAATGATGCGGAACTGGGTAGTGACATTGATCCGGAAGAAGCTCAACAGGCACTTGAAATAGCCGAAGCTAACTTGAGTAGAGCTGAGGGTACGAAAGAATTGGTTGAAGCGAAGCTAGCTCTCAGACGAGCTAGGATACGAGTCGAGGCTATCAATTGGATTCCCCCATCCAATTGAAGACAATCCAAAGGTTTAGTTGATACAAAGAAAAAGGGAAGAGGAGTAGAAAAAGTTATTAGATAGCGAAGCGAAGTAAGTCCAATGCTATCTAGTAATTTTTCTACCTACCTACCTACTATTGGATTTGAACCAATGACTCCCGCCGTATGAAAGCAATACTCTAACCACTGAGTTAAGTAGGCAATTTATCACCACAAAGGAAGACCCATTACTTCGATCGATTATAGATCGAATCCTTTTTATAAGCAATACTGCTCCGTTATTACTATGTTATATAGTAAGCAGATCAAAGGGATATCCTCTGGCATTAGAGAATATTCATCTTGACAAGAAATTATCTATATGTTAAGATATCTCTGACAAGGGCTATAGCTCAGTTCGGTAGAGCAACTCGCTTACACGTGCGCCAATGCTTTTCAAGGGAGCTTATTATGCAATGAACATAATTGATCTTATTGCAAAATCAATGTCTTACTTCATGGATTCGAGAGAATAGGAGAACAGTAGCCTGACAAACAGTCGGTTCAGTCCGATTCAGGTGTCAATTCAGGTGCCTAATCAAATAGAACCCTTATTGATTTGCTAGTTGATAAGGTAAATATCCAGCCCACTAAATGCTAGGCGTAATGAGGATAAGGGCCTCCAAAAAACTTCTTTTCGTTCTATGAACTTTAAGGTGTATGAAGTCTCATAGTCAACTCTTGCAGCGGAACGATAGAGACTCCATTTCACTTAGGTTGATTTAATTTAGGCCGGAGGCAGACCTAAGTCAAGGTAATCCTCCTTTGAAACACTTTGGTATTGCTCCTAGATAGATCATAATACAAATAATCAATCAGAGCACAGGGAGCCATCTCATTATCTTTCCGTAAAGAAAAACTATGGTGGACTAACTGATCTTTACATCAGTTGATGAAAGAGCCCAATGCAAAAAAATGCATGTTGAGTCTTTGAAACAGTTCGAATCATTTCGATAATAATCCGTTTGATCTGTTTTACCGAGAAGGTCTACGGTTCGAATCCGTATAGCCCTAATATGTCCTATTTTTAGATTTTAGGATAGAGATCCTATGTTTCCTTTAGTATAGTTTTCATTTTCTCATTAGTACTTGTTTATAGACTGGACGGTCGCTTGCGCCATAGAATAGAGATAAAAGCATTACCACAGGCTCATTCTTCGAAAATCATAGAGACAGGAAAAGAAAAACGAATTTCTATCAAATCAATAGAAGGAAGGATCCCTTACCCTATTTGAATTCCATCCTCCTTCAAATAGGATATGCTCTAAGTCCCTAGACTTCCCTATAATAACTGCAATGATTTTCTCCATCTTGCGAATTCCTACTTTGTTTGAAGTATATTACTTTGCTTATAGATACGTTATCTAAATCGATCTACTTTAAATAGAAAAATAGAAATAAAATCCAAAAATAAAGAAAGAGTAAATAAGAAAACAGAATATTCTGTCTCATAGTTCTGAAATAGAGTTCTTTATTTTTTCTTTT